CAGACATTTCTGGAACACCTCTAACAGAGAAAGAAATAGTCAATTTGGAAAGAACTTATTGTCAACCTCTTTCAGATATGAATCTATCTGATTCAGAAAGGAAGAACTTGCATCAGTATCTCAATTTCAATTCAAACATGGGTTTGATTCACACTCCACGTTCTGAGAAAGATTTACCACCCGGAACGAGTCAAAAATTGCGTCTTTGGCGAAATTGGCTAAAGAAAGACGTTGAGAAAGGGCAGATGGATAGAACCTTTCAACGAGATAGTGCTTTTTCAACTCTATCAAAATGGAATCTATTCCAAACATATATGCCATGGTTCTTTACTTCGACAGGGTACAAATATCTAAATTGGATATTTTTAGATGCTTTTTCAGACCTATTGCCGATGCTAAGTAGCAGTCACAAATTTGTATCCATTTTTCATTATATTATGCACAGATCAGCATGGCGAATTCTTAAGCTAAAATGGCGAGCTCTTAAGCTAAAATTGTGGGGATTGTGGACACCGATAAGTGAGATTTCAAGTGATATTTCGTGGAAGTGTTTCCGTAGGCTTCTTCGGGTCGAAGAAATGATTCATCGAAATAATGAGTCACCATTGATATCGACACATCTGAGCTCGCCAAATATTCGGGAGTTCCTCTATTCAAGCCTTTTACTTCTTCTTCTTGCTGGATGTCTCGTTCAGGTACTTCTTTTCTCTGTTTCCCTAGACTCTAGTGAGTTACAGACAGAGTTCGAGAGTATAAAATCTTTGACGATTCCATCATACACGATTGAGGTGTACAAACTTGTGGATGGGTATCCTAAACCTGAACCGAATTCTTTCTGGTTAAAGAATTTCTTTCTAGTTGCTCGGGAACAATTAGAAGATTGTCTAGCGGAAATACTGGGTTTTGCGCTATTTGCTGGTGGTCCCGCTTATGGGGTCAAATTTCTACAGAAGATATTTTTCAATCTCATCGATCTCATAAGTATCATACCAAATCCCATCAATCGAATCACTTTTTCGAGAAATACGAGATATCTAAGTCATACAAGTAAAGAGATCTATTCATGGATAAGAAAAGGGCAAAGGTTTCCGACTCATGATGAAATAGAATCCTGGATCGAGACCTGTGATTGGTTTTTGGATGAAGAGAGAGTTTACTCGTTTCATTTCTCCACCCTAAGGCCAGAAAAAGGGATTGATCAAATTCTATGGAGTCTGACTCATATTGATCGTTTAGTAAAGAGTGACTATGGTTATCAAATGTTTGAACAAGCGGGAGCAATTTACTTACGATACTTAGTTGATATTCATCAAAAGGATCTAATGAATTATGAGTTCAATACATCCTGTTTAGCAGAAAGACGGATATTCCTTGCTCATTATCAGACAATCACTTATTCACAAACCTCGTGTGGGGCTAATCGTTTTCATTTCCCATCTCATGGAAACCCGAAACCTTTTTCGTTCCGCCTAGCGCTATCCCCCTCTAGGGGTATTTTAGTGATAGGTCCTATAGGAACTGGACGATCCTATTTGGTCAAATCCCTAGCGACAAACTCCTATCTTCCTTTCATTACGGTATTTCTGAACAAGCTGGGTTTGAAAATAGTTATTGATATTGATGATCTCGATCCTGAGGACTATATGGAAGCGCTTGATGATGTGGATATTGATGGGATTGATAATGATAGCGATCCTGCTAAGGAATATATGGAAGCGCTTAGAGATGCGGATGATATTGATGATCGTGACTATTCGAACTTGGACTCGGACCCGAAGCTGAGGGAGGAGTATACGGTGGATGATGAGATACTTAGGTATATCATCGGGTTGGAAATCAACCTAGCTTCTATCAACTTACAATTCGAATTGGCAAGAACAATGTCTCCTTGCATAGTATGGATTCCAAACATTCATGATCTGTATGTGGATAAGTCGGAGTCCCTCGGTTTATTATTGAACTATCTCTCCGGGTATTGTGAAAGACGGTCCACTAGAGATATTCTTGTTATTGCTTCGACTCATATTCCCCAAAAAGTGGATCCCGCTCTAATAGCTCCGAATAAATTAAATACATGCATTAAGATACGAAGGCTTCTTATTCCACAACAACGAAAGCACGTTTTCACCCTTTCGTATACTAGGGGATTTTACTTGGAAAAGAAAATGTTCCATACTAATGGATTCGGGTCCATAGCCATGGGTTACAATGCACGAGATCTTGTAGCAATTACCAATGAGGCCCTATCGATTAGTATTACACAGAAGAAATCAATTATAGACACTAATACAATTAGATTCGCTCTTCATAGACAAACTTGGGAGTTGCGAGCGCACGTAAGACCGGTTCCGGATCATGGGATCCTTTTCTATCAGATAGGAAGGGCTGTTGCACAAAATGTACTTATAAATAATTGCTGCCTTATAGATCCTATATCTATCTATATGAAGAAGCAATCATGTTACGAAGGGGATCCTTATTTGTACAAATGGTTCTTCGA